GATTAGAAGATTTAGCTTGTATGAATCGCGATTGGTTTGATACGAATAATGGCAATCGTTTCAGTATGTTAAGGATACAGATGTATCCACAATTCATTTAGAGTTACTTAATAGCCTATTTCTTATACCATATCTCTATCCCGTGAAATTCTCGAGCCGAAAGATGGGTGCATATGCTGTGTTTCATTTTGCTAAATGATATCAATTAAATGGTGTATCAATTCCATAAATTGGATATAGCAATAAATAAATCAGCAAAATTCTTTCTAATATTTTAGATAGAAGAAATGTTTCTTCTATCTAAAATATTAGAAAGAATGTACTCTTCTATCCAAATCTAATTTGCATCGATAAAATAAATCCAAATTTCAGCAGTAGATGAATAATTGCAAATTTTTGTGTGTACGAGATTAGAATAACTTCAAAATAACTGACATAATTTTTTATTTTTCCTGATCAGAAAAATATATGAAAAAGAAAGGAGGTAGAAAAATTTTGGGATTTATGGTTAAAGAAGAAAAAGAAGAAAACAGGGGTTCTGTTGAATTTCAAGTATTCAGTTTCACCAATAAGATACGGAGACTTGCTTCACATTTGGAATTACACAAAAAAGATTTTTCATCAGAAAGAGGTCTACGAATACTTTTGGGAAAACGTCGACGTTTGCTGGCTTATTTGGCAAAGAAAAATAGAGTACGTTATAAGAAATTAATCAGTCAGTTGAATATTCGGGAGCAGTAATTTAATCGTTCTAATTTTTTTCTTATTTTCTTAGTAGTCTTATAGTAGTCTTAGATTTTGCATTTTGATGAGCCTCGTTTTGAGGAATTCATGGAACAATCCATTTTCATGGAATAATGAATTAAGGAAGAAAGGATATGAGTCTACCGCTTACAAGAAAAGATCTCATGATAGTCAATATGGGCCCTCAACACCCATCAATGCATGGTGTTCTTCGACTGATCGTTACTCTCGATGGTGAAGATGTTATTGATTGTGAACCCATATTAGGCTATTTACACAGAGGAATGGAAAAAATCGCGGAAAACCGAACTATTATACAATACTTACCTTATGTAACACGGTGGGATTATTTAGCTACTATGTTTACAGAAGCAATAACGGTAAATGCACCAGAATTCTTAGAGAATATTCAAATACCCCAAAGAGCCAGCTATATTAGGGTAATTATGTTAGAGTTGAGCCGTATAGCTTCTCACTTGTTATGGCTTGGGCCTTTTATGGCGGATCTCGGGGCACAGACTCCTTTTTTCTATATTTTTAGAGAGAGAGAATTGATATATGATCTATTTGAAGCTGCTACAGGTATGCGAATGATGCACAATTACTTTCGCATTGGAGGAGTAGCCGCGGATCTACCTTATGGATGGATCGATAAATGTTTAGATTTCTGTGATTATTTTTTACGCGGAATTGTTGAATATCAACAACTTATTACAAAGAATCCCATTTTTTTGGAGCGAGTTGAGGGAGTAGGTTTTATTAGCGGAGAAGAAGCAGTAAATTGGGGCTTATCAGGACCGATGTTACGAGCTTCTGGAATACAATGGGATCTTCGTAAAGTAGATCTTTATGAGTCTTACAACCAATTTGATTGGAAAGTCCAATGGCAAAAAGAAGGGGATTCGTTAGCTCGTTATTTAGTACGAATCAGTGAAATGAGGGAATCTATCAAAATAATTCAACAAGCTATAGAAAAAATTCCTGGAGGACCTTATGAGAATTTAGAAGTACGACGCTTTAAGAAAGCAAAGAATTCCGAATGGAATGATTTTGAATATAAATTTCTTGGTAAAAAACCTTCACCCAATTTTGAATTATCAAAGCAAGAGCTTTATGTAAGAGTGGAAGCCCCAAAAGGTGAATTAGGAATTTATCTAGTAGGAGATGATAGCCTTTTCCCCTGGAGATGGAAAATTCGTCCACCCGGTTTTATTAATTTACAAATTCTTCCTCAGCTAGTTAAAAAAATGAAATTGGCTGATATCATGACAATATTAGGTAGTATAGATATCATTATGGGGGAAGTTGACCGTTGAAATGATAATAGATAGGGTAGAAGTAGAAACTATCAATTCTTTTTCGAAATCGGAATTATTAAAAGAAGTCTATGGACTCATATCGATTCTACCCATTTTGAGCCTCCTTTTGGGAATCACAATAGAGGTACTCGTAATTGTGTGGTTAGAAAGAGAAATATCTGCATCGATACAACAACGTATTGGTCCTGAATATGCTGGCCCCCTAGGACTGCTTCAAGCTATAGCAGATGGGACTAAGCTACTTTTTAAAGAAGATATCCTACCATCCCGAGGAGATATTCCTTTATTTAGCATTGGACCCTCTATAGCAGTCATATCAATTTTATTAAGTTTTTTAGTTATCCCTTTGGGATATCATTTTGTTTTAGCCGATCTTAGTATCGGTGTTTTTTTATGGATTGCCATTTCAAGTATTGCTCCTATTGGTCTTCTTATGGCAGGATATAGCTCAAATAATAAATATTCTTTTTCAGGCGGTCTACGAGCTGCGGCTCAATCCATTAGTTATGAAATACCATTAACTTTTTGTGTGCTAGCAATATCTCTACGTGTGATTCGTTAAAATAGGATCTTAAATCCATTAACTATTTATCTTCCTTTTCTTATTCTGTATTCGGGTTGATAAATTAAACTAGATAGCTATATGAGTGAAACAAAACAGCTTATAAATTTGTAGTAAAAAGAAAAAATCTCATTTCCTACGTACAAGAAAAAGTTGAAGTAAACATAAGTAGTATAAACTCTTTATCCCAAGGTTGATTTTTTTTAATTAGTCATCATATCTTGAAGCGGGCAAGAATAAAGGATTCGCGATATGGAATTCTATTACTAGAATATTTCTAGTTATTACTATAACTTATAATCATAAGAAGAATCCATCAAAAGTTAGTGAAGGGTTAGGAACACTAAAATACATAAAGGATTAGTAATGGGAAATCTAAGACATTAGAGATTTTTCCCCATAAAAGGAATCATAATAAGGACTTGAAATTAGTAGAAATTATCAAGTAGTACTTTCTTCAGATTCCGATCCAGAGTATGTTCCTATTCACTTGTTAAGGAAATGGCTATAAAGAACGAATTAACCCTTTATCCCTTTTTTCTTTTTAAATACTCCCTACCCAAGGAAAGAAGAGTAGGACAAAAGATATGGAGTGCAATAGAAAAAAATTTGAATTATTTCCTTCCTCTATACATATTCATACAAAATTCCTCATAAACTAATGCCCAAATCTTTTCATTTATTAATTTAATTCCTATAACAAGTGTTTTATTCCAAGATTAAGTTATTACTGAACAAAGAAAAAATTTATTATATTATAAAGGATGAGATCAATTCAGAAGCACTTTTTCTTATTCTAGCAGACAGAATTTCTTTGGTCTAATTTAGGACTTTCCAATATATTTTATTTTACCTAATTCTATCTACGCCCCGGGGGCTAATAACGAAACGAAACAGTCCTCTCTTTTTTCTGATCATAGAGAAGCCGTATGAAGCTAAGGTTTCATGTACGGTTTTGGAATAGCGGTGGGAACTGTGATGTTATCATCGACTATGATTATCTAACAGTTCAAGTACAGTTGATATAGTTGAAGCACAGTCTAAATATGGTTTTTTTGGATGGAATATTTGGCGCCAGCCTATAGGTTTTCTGGTTTTTCTAATTTCTTCTTTGGCAGAATGTGAAAGATTACCCTTTGATTTACCAGAAGCAGAGGAAGAATTAGTAGCAGGTTATCAAACCGAATATTCCGGTATAAAATATGCTTTATTTTATCTTGTTTCTTACCTAAATTTATTAGTTTCCTCTTTATTTGTAACAGTTCTCTACTTAGGCGGGTGGAATTTATCTATTCCCTATATATCCTTTTTTGATTTTTTCCAAATGAATAACGCAGTTGGAATTTTGGAAATAACAATGGGTATCTTTATTACATTAACTAAAGCTTATTTATTTCTCTTCATTTCTATCACAATAAGATGGACTTTACCCAGGATGAGAATGGATCAGTTATTAAATCTTGGATGGAAATTTCTTTTACCTATTTCCTTGGGCAATCTCTTATTAACAACCTCTTCCCAACTTGTTTCACTATAAATAAGATAATATAATAACAGTAAGAATATTTTTAACACAAAGGCTCTCTCAAACAAGAGAAAGAAACATATCTTTTTCATAGATATTTAGAATGAATATGTTCCCTATGGTAACTGGGTTCATGAGTTATGGTCAACAAACAATACGTGCTACAAGGTACATTGGTCAAAGTTTCATAACTACCTTATCCCACACAAATCGTTTACCTATAACGATTCATTACCCTTACGAAAAATCAATTACACCGGAGCGTTTCCGGGGGCGAATCCACTTTGAATTTGATAAATGTATTGCTTGTGAAGTATGTGTTCGGGTATGCCCGATAGATCTACCCCTTGTAGATTGGAGATTTGAAAAGGATATTAAAAGGAAACAATTGCTTAATTATAGTATTGATTTCGGAGTTTGTATATTTTGTGGCAATTGTGTTGAGTACTGTCCGACAAACTGTTTATCAATGACTGAAGAATATGAACTTTCTACTTATGATCGTCATGAATTGAATTACAATCAAATTGCTTTAAGTCGATTACCAATCTCCATAATGGAAGATTACACAATTCAAACAATTAGGAATTCGACTGAAAGTAAAATAGACGAAGATAAATCTTCGAATTCAAGAACGATTACTGATTACTAAACTCGTATTTTTTCTTTTTGTTATAAAAATATCCTAATCCCTTTTTCCTTCCTTGAATCCTTTAGTTTTAGTCAGTTCATGAAAAATTTTATACTATTTTAATTTCTTTTTATCCATAATGGATTTACCTGGACCAATACATGAGATTCTTATGCTATTTGGGGGATTTGTTCTTCTACTAGGGGGTCTAGGAGTAGTATTACTTACCAACCCCATTTATTCTGCCTTTTCGCTGGGATTAATTCTTGTTTGTATATCCTTATTCTATTTTTTATTAAATTCCTACTTTGTAGCTGTGGCACAACTTCTTATTTATGTCGGAGCCATAAATGTCTTGATCATATTCGCTGTAATGTTCGTAAATGGCTCAGAATGGTCTAAAGATAAGAATTATTGGACTATTGGAGATGGGTTCACTTCAATCGTTTGTATAACTATAGTTTTTTCACTAATGACTACTATCCCAGATACATCATGGTATGGAATTCTTTGGACTACAAGATCAAACCAAATAGTAGAACAGGGTCTCATAAATAATGTTCAACAAATTGGGATTCATTTAGCAACCGATTTTTATCTTCCATTTGAACTCATTTCCATAATTCTTCTAGTTTCTTTAATAGGTGCAATTACTATGGCTCGGCAATAAGAAAACTTAGAAGGAGTCAAAATTATAAGAATTGCAAATCTAAAATAAATAACTAAAGAATCACAATTTTTATTTAGTAAAAACCATCTACCGCCAACAAATACCTTCTTTCTTTTCTCTTTTGTTGTGTAATTGTTCTATTGTAATTAATTGAATCGGTTCAATTCTTGTCCTCATATTGAAATGAATCGAGATTGATAAGGAGTTAATTAATGATGTTTGAGCTTGTACTTTTTTTGAGTGTCTATTTATTTTCGATTGGTATCTATGGATTGATCACAAGCCGAAACATGGTTAGAGCTCTAATATGTCTTGAACTTATACTGAATTCAATTAATCTAAATCTCGTAACATTTTCTGATCTATTTGATAGTCGCCAATTAAAAGGAGACATTTTCGCAATTTTTGTAATAGCCCTTGCGGCTGCTGAGGCCGCTATTGGACTATCCATTCTTTCTGCCATCCATCGTAATAGGAAATCAACTCGTATCAATCAATCTAATTTATTGAATAATTAGACTATGGAATAATTGGATTTTTTAATAATTAGACATACAATCCTCTAAACAAAAAAAAAAAGGCGCACATACAATAATACGGAATATTAAGATAAATAGAAATCAATACTATTTTCTTAGTATGTATTATTTGAGAATATACAATACATTTTCTTTAAGTAGGTTATTGCATAGTATTCCTTTTTCACTTAAAGGAATTTTTGTAATTCATTGATATTGCAATTTGAATATTGCAATAATTTATATTGAAAAGAGGATAGCCAATTTATTGGCTAATTCGAATTCATATGTACAATTAGTATAATTCTGATTGTTGAAGTCCAAAATTCAAGTCTCTTGGCTCTTTTCACGCTTTCTCACAAACGGATTAAAAAATAGATTATTATTTTTGAAGTTTGGATAAACCATTGCTTCGTCTGGTGTCTACAATACATATTACTCATATAATACTAATTTTATTTTTACCAGATAGAAAAATTTTATGTTGAAAAGAATAATTTATAGATCCAATGTCACATTCCGTAAAAATTTACGATACATGTATAGGATGCACTCAATGTGTACGAGCTTGTCCAACAGATGTATTAGAAATGATACCCTGGGATGGATGTAAAGCCAAGCAAATTGCTTCTGCGCCGAGAACCGAAGATTGTGTGGGTTGTAAGAGATGCGAATCCGCTTGCCCGACAGATTTTTTAAGTGTACGCGTTTATTTAGGGCCTGAAACAACCCGTAGCATGGCTTTATCTTATTGATACGTTACAAAAAACTTCATTCGAATCGTCTGATTCCTCTTTACCGAAGAAGCCTGTGCTCGAAATAATCGAGCACGGGCTTTTCTGGTCAAAACGTATCTTGTCTTTATCACTTTATCATGAGTTATTTTCCTTGGTTAACAATACTTGTTGTTTTGCCGATATTTGCAGGTTCATTAATTTTCTTTTTACCTCATAGGGGAAACAAAATCGTTAGGTGGTATACTATATCTATTTGTTTATTAGAATTCCTTCTAATGACTTATGCATTCTGTTATCATTTCCAACTGGAGGATCCCTTAATCCAATTAAAGGAGGATTATAAATGGATAGATATCTTCGATTTCCACTGGAGATTGGGAATCGATGGACTTTCATTAGGATCTATTTTATTGACAGGATTTATCACTACTTTAGCTACTTTAGCAGCTTGGCCAGTTACCCGGAATTCGCGATTATTCTATTTCCTGATGCTCGCAATGTATAGTGGTCAAATAGGATTATTTTCTTCGCGAGACCTTTTACTTTTTTTTATCATGTGGGAGTTAGAATTAATTCCTGTTTACTTACTTTTATCCATGTGGGGGGGGAAGAGGCGTCTATATTCAGCTACAAAATTTATTTTGTATACTGCAGGCGGTTCCATCTTTTTCTTAATCGGAGTTCTGGGTATGGGCTTATATGGTTCCAACGAACCAGGATTAGATTTGGAAAGATTAATTAATCAATCATACCCTGAAACCTTGGAAATACTTTTATATTTTGGCTTCCTTATTGCTTATGCTGTCAAATTGCCGATTATACCCCTACATACGTGGTTACCGGATACCCACGGGGAAGCGCATTATAGTACATGTATGCTTTTAGCGGGAATCTTATTAAAGATGGGAGCATATGGATTGATTCGGATCAACATGGAATTGTTACCTCATGCTCATTATCTATTTTCGCCCTGGTTAGTAATAATAGGAGCGATCCAAATAATCTATGCAGCTTCAACTTCTCTTGGTCAACGAAATTTTAAAAAAAGAATAGCCTATTCCTCTGTATCTCACATGGGTTTCATAATTATAGGAATTGGTTCCATAACCAACATTGGACTCAATGGAGCTATTTTACAAATATTATCCCATGGATTTATTGGTGCTACACTTTTTTTCTTGGCAGGAACGGCTTCTGATAGAATGCGTCTTGTTTATCTCGAAGAACTGGGGGGAATATCTATCCCAATGCCAAAAATTTTTACTATGTTTAGTAGCTTTTCAATGGCTTCTCTTGCCTTACCAGGAATGAGTGGTTTTGTCGCAGAATTAGTAGTCTTTTTTGGCCTAATTACTAGTCCAAAATTTCTGTTAATGCCCAAAATGCTAATTACTTTTGTAATGGCAATAGGAATGATATTAACTCCTATTTATTTATTATCTATGTTACGCCAGATGTTCTATGGATACAAGCTATTTAATGTTCCAAACGCAAATTTTGTGGATTCTGGACCACGAGAACTCTTTATTTTAATCTGTATCTTTTTACCAGTAATAGGAATTGGTATTTATCCAGATTTTGTTCTCTCCCTATCTGTTGATAGGGTAGAGGCTCTCTTAGCCAATTATTATCCTAAATAGGTTTTTTACTAGTCCGCTCTATTAATGCATAAGTATAATTAGATCTATCTTGAATTTTTGAGAACCCTTTGAGAAGGCGTTCAAGGGGTTCTCAAATAAAACAAAAAAGTAAAAACCTTCATGAAATGAAGGTTTTATTTTATATAATCATTTAGGTGTTAATATAAACGAACCATAACTATGTAAACCTATTCCTAATAGATTGATACCAAAATAGCAGATCCAAATTATAAGAAATCCTATCGAAGCTACAAGTGCAGAATTCGTACCCTTCCAATTTGGATTTGTTCTACTATGTAAATAAATTGCAAATATGGTCCAAGTAATAAATGCCCAAGTTTCCTTAGGATCCCAATTCCAATAGGATCCCCACGCCTCATTAGCCCATACTGCTCCACAAAGAATACCTATGGTTAAAAGGGTAAATCCTAGACTAATGACACGATAACTCCAAGAATCCAAACGCTCCGTTAATTGATATTTGTAATAATTTGGGAATGAAGGAACAGAGGTGCTTTTTAAAGCACTTCTTTTTGCATAGAAATCACTAAAAAAAAATGTTTTATTTAAAACATTTTTTTTCTTTTTAGAAAAGAAATAGAAATTATTTCGAAATCTAATGATTAGAATAGCGGCAGATAATAAGGATCCGCACAAAAGAGTTGCATAGCTTAGTAACATCATACTGACATGCATCATTAACCACTGAGATTGGAGAGCAGGTACTAGTATTGTGGATTGATGCATTTCAGTTAAAAGACCCGATGTGGCAAAGCCTTGCGTTAAAATAGTACTTGGCGTAGTTATTGTGCTTAAATCATTTTTAGAGTTCTGTATCTTAGGAATGGTATGAAGAATATACAGAGCCCATGAAAGGAAGATCAACGACTCATATAAATTACTTAATGGAAAATGTCCCGAAGAAGCCCAGCGAGAAACTAGGAATCCTGTTATAGAGAAAAAAGTAACTATCATTCCTTTTTCTGACGAATCACGTAACCCCCCAAGTTCACGAACTAATAAGGTTATCAAATGAATCGTAATCACAATGGAAATGGTTGAGAAGGAGATATGATTTAATATATGTTCTAAAGTTGCAAATAGCATAAGGGGAAGGTCTCATTACAAAATTGTAAATTTCGAATTGAATCCATTTTCTAATCTATTGTATTCTTTTTCGAGAATGCCGCCACTCGGATTCGAACCGAGATGCTTGAGCACTGCTTCCTAAGAGCAGCGTGTCTACCAATTTCACCATGGCGGCTAACTTCAAATAATAGGTAACTTAAAAGAATAATAGCTATTATATCGCGAACCGTCGAGATTGGGAAAGTCCATAAAATTTAGGAACATTAGAGTCTTCATTAAAATATACTTCGTTTAGTAGTATCGTTGCTATTTTTTTTTTACAATAAACTCTTGCTTTGCCTAATGGAAACACTGCTTAAAAGAGTTGGAACTCCTCTTTTATAAGTTACAATATAGAACTAATTTTTTTCTAATTAGTTTCTCCTTTAAATTTGGGAAATTATTTCAATAAAATGGACAAAATCAAAAAAGTCTTTTCTATAAATCGAAACAAACCTTTTTTGATTTTTGAAAAATTTATAGAATGAAATTCTTTATGCTCTTATTAATATTACAAGAATACTCCACTTTTCATAATAGAATTCTCATATTTTATTATGAGAATTCTATTATGAAAAGTTTATTGATCAAGAATACTTAGCACACAGTATACCAAAACTTTTATTCCATATAGCAGATATCAGAGGGGTTTGTTCTAAGAATATTGTGTTGAGTAATTCAACACATAAAAATACATTAATTAATTAAAGAATCAAAATTATTCATATTAAAAATTATTCATATTAAATAATTGGAATTCTTTTTTGATAGGTCAATTCAGATTATTCCAATCAGATTATTCCAAAACCTTATTATTTGTTTGTTTGTTGCCCAGAAAAACCCTTTGGTTTTGGATGCTGCTCATTGCCGCTGGAAAATGATTTTGATTTTGCTAAAGAATAAGCGTGTACTATGGAAAAATACGTCTTTTTCTTCCAAATATTTTTACGAATACGCTTTTTTGACATTGAAGTACGTTTTTTTGGAACTGCCATTCAAAAAGGAAATTAAATTACTTTTTTCTAGTTGTATGTGAAAGACATCTATTGCCGCAAATAAATCCTTCTTTCTTATTTTTCTTGGTATTTATGCTTAGATATTGAAAGATACTGAAATTCTGAATTTTTTAAAAATTTTTTCACTATATATTTTATACTTTGTTTTAATAATATAGAACATATAGAAGGGTTTCCCGTTTAAATCTATTTATAGATATTTATATATCAAGTATACTCCATATATAGATATATGGTATGGAAGCCTATTCGCTATATAAGACGGGTGGATAAAAAGAAGGGAAAATTCAAATACTTAATTAAGTTCAGAATAGTATTCCATAATGGAATTCCAATCAAAATAAAAAATACTGAGTCTCTTAAACAAGGCATTCTAAAACTTAGGTAATTATAGTCATTAGGATTTCAGTTCTATATGAAGTAACGACTATTTTATAATTTATTATAAACATGGGTTTTCTTTTTATTGGAATTCAATTAATGAGTTACGAAACAAGAGAGCTGCTTTATCTTTGTTTTAAAGAAATATCAAAATTAATAGAAAGTAAACCTTTTTTTGTATTTTAAATTTTTTTATTTTAATAAATATCCTTATTTAGGTAATAACTAGGTAACGAAGTTATTTGATTAACTTTTTTAATTTAACCAATTAAACCCATTCTTCATTTTTGCTTATCTCATTAAGATAAGCAAAAATGAAGAATTCCAGTATTTTTGCTTATTCTTTTTATTTACTCCTTCAGAAAGAGATAAGAATTGGTTTGGTGAATCGGAAACAATTTTATTTTATAGAAAAATTAAAGTAAAAATTTCAATTTCTTTTCTTATGGAACATACATATCAATATGCATGGGTAATCCCCCTTCTCCCACTTCCAGTTATTATGTCAATGGGATTTGGCCTTTTTTTTATTCCGACAGCAACAAAAAATCTTCGTCGCATATGGGCTTTTCCTAGTGTTTTATTCTTAAGTATAGCTATGGTATTCTCAATTCAACTGTCTATTCAACAAATAAAAGGAAGTTCTATCTATCAATATCTATGGTCTTGGACCGTCAATAATGATTTTTCTTTAGAATTTGGATACTTGATTGACCCGCTTACTTCTATTATGTTAATACTAATTACTACTGTAGGAATCCTGGTTCTTATTTATAGTGATGGTTATATGTCTCACGATGAAGGATATTTGAGATTTTTTGTTTATATAAGTTTTTTCACTACTTCTATGTTGGGATTGGTTACTAGCTCCAATTTGATACAAATTTATTTTTTTTGGGAACTCGTGGGAATGTGTTCCTATTTATTGATAGGCTTTTGGTTTACACGACCGATCGCCGCGAGTGCTTGTCAAAAAGCTTTTGTAACTAATCGTGTAGGGGATTTTGGTTTATTATTAGGAATTTTAGGTTTTTTTTGGATAACAGGTAGTTTAGAGTTTAGGGATTTGTTCAAAATAGCTAATAACTGGATTCCTAATAATGGAATTAACTCTTTACTTACTACTTTGTGTGCTTTTTTATTATTCCTTGGTGCAGTTGCGAAATCCGCACAATTCCCTCTTCACGTATGGTTACCAGATGCTATGGAAGGACCCACTCCCATTTCGGCTCTTATACACGCAGCAACTATGGTTGCTGCCGGGATTTTTCTTCTAGCTCGGCTTTTTCCTCTTTTCATATGTCTACCTTTGATAATGACTTTAATTTCTTTAGTAGGTACAATAACACTCTTATTAGGAGCTACTTTAGCTCTTGCTCAGAGAGATATTAAAAGAAGCTTAGCCTATTCTACAATGTCTCAATTGGGTTATATGATGTTAGCTCTAGGTATAGGTTCTTATCAAGCTGCTTTATTTCATTTGATCACTCATGCTTATTCAAAAGCTTTATTGTTCTTGGGATCCGGATCTGTTATTCATTCAATGGAACCTCTTGTTGGATATTCACCAGATAAAAGTCAGAATATGGTTCTTATGGGCGGTTTAAGAAAATACATTCCAATTACAAGAACCACTTTTTTATGGGGTACACTCTCTCTTTGTGGTATTCCACCTCTTGCTTGCTTTTGGTCCAAAGATGAGATTCTTAGTAATAGTTGGTTGTATTCACCCTTTTTTGGAATAATAGCCTCCTTTACTGCAGGATTAACTGCCTTTTATATGTTTCGGATATATTTACTTACATTTGATGGGTATTTGCGCGTTCATTTTCAAAATTACAGTACCACTAAAGAGGGTTCCTTGTATTCAATATCCTTATGGGGAAAAAAGATACCCAAAGGAGTTAATAGGAATTTTGTTTTATCAACAACAAAAAGTGGAGTTTCTTTTTTTTCACAAAATATACCCAAAATTCAAGGTAATACAAGAAATAGGATAGGATGCTTTAGTACGTCCTTTGAGGCTAAAAACACTTTTGCCTATCCGCATGAAACGGGAAATACTATGTTATTTCCTCTTCTTATATTACTACTTTTTACTTTATTCATTGGATTTATAGGAATCTCTTTTGATAATGGAGCAATGGATAATGGAATAGCGGAGTTAACCCTATTATCAAAGTGGTTAACTCCCTCAATAAACTTGACTCAGGAAAGTTCTAATTCTTCTATAAATTCATATGAATTTATTACTAATGCTATTTCTTCTGTAAGTCTAGCTATCTTCGGTTTATTCATAGCATATATTCTATATGGATCCGCTTATTCTTTTTTTCAGAATTTGGATTTAATAAATTCCTTTTACAAAGAAAGTTCGAAAAAGCACTTTTTCGATCAAGTAAAAAAAAAGATATACAGTTGGTCATATAATCGCGGTTATATAGATATTTTCTATACTAGGGTCTTTACCCTCGGTATAAGAGGATTAACCGAACTAACGGAGTTTTTCGATAAGGGTATCATTGATGGCATTACCAACGGAGTGGGTCTTGTTAGTTTTTGTATAGGAGAAGAAATTAAATATGTAGGAGCAGGGCGAATCTCGTCTTATTTATTCTTTTTTTTATGTTATGTATCCGTATTTTTATTCTTTTTTCTTTCTTAACTTAAGGAATTTACGAGTATCTTGTCTAAATAACTATCCTATCCCCCTACCCTCTTCTAGCATCTTTCGTGTTACATAAGGTAAGTATTGTATAATAGTTCGGTTTTCCGCGATTTTTTCCATTCCTCTGTGTAAATAGCCTAATATGGGTTCACAATCAATAACATCTTCACCATCGAGAGTAACGATCAGTCGAAGAACACCATGCATTGATGGGTGTTGAGGGCCCATATTGACTATCATGAGATCTTTTCTTGTAAGCGGTAGACTCATATCCTTTCTTCCTTAATTCATTATTCCATGAAAATGGATTGTTCCATGAATTCCTCAAAACGAGGCTCATCAAAATGCAAAATCTAAGACTACTATAAGACTACTAAGAAAATAAGAAAAAAATTAGAACGATTAAATTACTGCTCCCGAATATTCAACTGACTGATTAATTTCTTATAACGTACTCTATTTTTCTTTGCCAAATAAGCCAGCAAACGTCGACGTTTTCCCAAAAGTATTCGTAGACCTCTTTCTGATGAAAAATCTTTTTTGTGTAATTCCAAATGTGAAGCAAGTCTCCGTATCTTATTGGTGAAACTGAATACTTGAAATTCAACAGAACCCCTGTTTTCTTCTTTTTCTTCTTTAACCATAAATCCCAAAATTTTTCTACCTCCTTTCTTTTTCATATATTTTTCTGATCAGGAAAAATAAAAAATTATGTCAGTTATTTTGAAGTTATTCTAATCTCGTACACACAAAAATTTGCAATTATTCATCTACTGCTGAAATTTGGATTTATTTTATCGATGCAAATTAGATTTGGATAGAAGAGTACATTCTTTCTAATATTTTAGATAGAAGAAACATTTCTTCTATCTAAAATATTAGAAAGAATTTTGCTGATTTATTTATTGCTATATCCAATTTATGGAATTGATACACCATTTAATTGATATCATTTAGCAAAATGAAACACAGCATATGCACCCATCTTTCGGCTCGAGAATTTCACGGGATAGAGATATGGTATAAGAAATAGGCTATTAAGTAACTCTAAATGAATTGTGGATACATCTGTATCCTTAACATACTGAAACGATTGCCATTATTCGTATCAAACCAATCGCGATTCATACAAGCTAAATCTTCTAATCAATGGTGGTCCAATAATGAATTTTTTTGCATATGTATTAAGACGCTCGGCCTGATTTCGAAATTGTCCAGAGTTTTATATGTTGTTTTCATTGCAAAATGATGGGTCTGCTTCCGTAACTTTCCAATTACGAGTACGAGAATTGAAAGACATGAAAATTCTCAATTCTCTACGGCGTCTAGGAGATAGATAGAATATTTTCAGGAACAAGAAAATCAGAAGAATCTTTCTCTCTATTCACTACCATTCCGCGTCTTCGACTTCTATTAGTATCTTTTCTTATTTAATGCAATAGCTATAGTTTGATATAAGAA